CTTTTACCACTAAACTATACCCGCTACAACGCGATTATTGTATATAAAGGGACCCTTTGTCGAACAGAGGAAGTGGGAGTAATCAAGATAGGATCACAAGATAGGAGCATAAACACTCCTTAAATTTAGAGCCTTGCCCTGCCGCCTTTTGTCAGAAGACTTGTATAGGAGTTTTGATAGATAGGGTTCGACAAAAGGACTTAGTCATAACATAAAAATAGATTGTGCAAAAATCCATAGTTTTTTTTATTATTTATTCTAGTATTCTAGTTATTCTAGTAAAATAAATGTAATAGTAAAATAAATGTAAATAATAAATAAAAAGTAAAGAGGAATAAAAAAAAAATAGAAATGCTATTTGGATTCTATATCCTAGGAACGGAAATAGTACTTCTTCTGCTTCTGATTGTTGATTCAATCCAATAACAAGATTTTTGTTACAACAAGTCAGATCGCAGAATCATAGAAAAAAACGATTTATTTGAGTTGAAAATAAAAAAATGAGCCCGGCCGGGTACTGACCAGGCCGGTCCGTGTAAATTGGAAATAAAAAAAGTCCCCTTTGAGCGAACTTTTGAGCGAAATAAAAGCGATATTCTTTCTTTTTTTTTGAGATATCTCTTTAGAGCCCTTGTTTTATTTATCTTATAGAATAGAAATGATATAGAATAGAATATAAATGAAATGGAATTCCTGAAAAAAGTTGTATATATCTATAGAAAAGTTGTATATATATATTCTATATAATAAATATATAATAAATCCATATCTATATAATAAAATTAAGAATCTATATATCTATAAATTAAGAATACTCTATCTAAATAAATAATAATCTATATAACCTATATAACAAAGTAAAGAAGGGCTTTTTTCAAGCATTTCTTTTTGCGTGCTGTAACATAGTAATTATCTTTTCTCAATTAGGAGAGATGGCTGAGTGGACTAAAGCGTCGGATTGCTAATCCGTTGTGCGAGTTATTCGTACCGAGGGTTCGAATCCCTCTCTTTCCGTTTCGGTTTTTGATAGTGGAATAGATCAAATCCTAATACCATTTCTAAAAATGAAGCAAGGAACTCCCCTTTTTTTATTCTTCGCGTCCAGGATTACGTCCCGGATCATTAGATAGGAATCCGAAGATGAAGAGAGAAACAAAGAATATCACTACGGTGTAAACAAAGAGTTTAAGAGTAAGCATTACACAATCTCCAAGATCATTTTTTTTTGGAAAAAGAAGAGAATAGATTCCCCGTTTTTATACCACATATCCTATTTTGAGACCAAGAAATAAAGTGATTTCTATAAATAAAGTGATTTCTATAATTTCTAGAAATCGAAAAGAATTTTCAGAAATTAACTTGTAATAAGAGTTGAGTTTTTCATTACAAAAAAAATTCTTTCATACCAACAATTCTATATTGTGGCGGACTCTAATCTAAATAAAATAGGGTTCTTCGGCGAAAAAGGGTCAGAATGAGGAAATGGGATGATCCAGATTTATCATGGCTATCCAAGAATTTCAATCTTTGAATTGAGGGTTTGTAAGACTTATCTGATCTTTTCAATTGTTAGAATTTTTTTTTCTTGAATAAATTAGGACAGTATTAAGGATCTCATCGAAAACTTACAGCAGCTTGCCAAACAAAGGCTAAGAGAAAAAAGAGAACCGGTATTACTGGCATAAAATCTACGATTGGATTCAAAAAAGCATAGGCCTCGGGCAATTTGGCGAATAAAAAACTACTCGAAAAAAGGGCAGAATTAAAACAGATACAGATCAAATTAAAGATATTAAGCATAACAAAATTTTGTTCTTGGAGATAATTTTGATTGAGTTATTAATATGTTTTTTGATTTGATATAAGGAAAAAAAATGAAAAAAGGAAAATAAGACAGAATAAACAATACTTCTTTGAACTCACCCAATCAAAAAGCCTTCAATTCTTACAAGAGAATAGAAGAAATCATACTTTCATACAATATCTTAATTGAATTATATGTAATGATCAATAAATTCGGTTTAATTTTCTATCCATACGTGCCAAAATCCTAGCAAGAATCTAATCTATTCGATAGCTATTTGGAACTGGAATTGACGAACAAGGAATACCCATATTAGTGTTTAGTAGTTTCAAATAGAAATCTAAATGGGGCGTAGCCAAGTGGTAAGGCAACGGGTTTTGGTCCCGCTATTCGGAGGTTCGAATCCTTCCGTCCCAGAGCATACTCTTTTTATATATCAGAATAACGATATCCGAATCTAAATTGCTCTTTTTTTTTAATAACCTTCTTTCTAAATGTGATTCTTGCTTTTGATTTTTAATGATTTCTTAAGATTGGCACTCGAAGAACTGTGAGATTGGCGAATCGATTCTATCGAGTTATTTGATCTATCGAGTTATTTGAAGATGCAAAGTAGATTCAAAAAGATTAGTTTATTTGTGTTATTTATAATATTCGTGATATTATTATTAATTAATAATGATATTCTTAATTTTTTATTAATATTAATTAATTTTTTATTATTAATTAATTTTTTATTAATATTAATTAGAATAGTAAGTATAATAAAAGTTTAGAATAGTAAGTATAATAAAAGTTTAGAATAGTAAGTATAATAAAAGTTTAGAATAGTAAGTATAATAAAAGTAAAAAAAAAAAATATATATTTCATTCATATAATATGGGTTAATTTTAATTCTTATTGAGTCTTTTTCTTCTGAAATTATCTATTTATTTCAGAAATTTATTTCATATAGAAAGAAGAAGTAGAAATTTATTTCATATAGAAAGAAGAAGTATAGATAGATTACTATGTATCGACTGAACCAATGACTATTCATGATTCCATAATTGAATCAATGTTCCAAACTATAGGAATGTTATGGTAAAACTTCGTTTGAAACGATGTGGTAGAAAGCAACGTGCGACTTGAAGGACATGATCGATCGGCTGTGGATGTCAAAACCCACCACTTTCCATTATGTAGAAATGAAGGTGCTTTTGGATCGACATCCTTTGTTCTGTTCTATTATAATCCGTCTTTTTGTTGGGTTGTAATGTAAATAGTACAGGATGGAGCTCGAAGAGAAACATCCATTTTTCAGGGGCAAGGATCTAGGGTTAGTTAATGGAAATCAATAAGTTGGAACAACTTTGTAAGTCTATTTTTGATATAGAAATCGAAAGGCTCCGATTCAAACTATTTTCAAATAAAAAAAAAAAGAAAAATTGTTGGAATTGGTAAAACTCTTTCGATCAAAAGTGTATCATGCGGGAATTAATCGTTCATATGATTCTTTGATAGAAAGAAAAAAGAGAGAAAAAGGGGCATGTTGCTGCCATTTTTGAAATGATTAAATATCGCCGAAGTAATGTCTAAACCCAATGATTCAAGGCAAAGATAAAGGATCCTAGAACAAGGAAATACCCTTTTCAATTGTCTCAACAACTAGATCCAAATGAAGAATCAAAATAGATTCTAAACGAGACAAACAAAAAGGGGTTAGAGACCACTCAATAAAAGAATGCCTAAGGATTTTTTTGAGCATTTTGTTTGAGAGTTATTTGACTTGAGTTATGAGAGTACGAATGCTTTTTTTTTCTTCTTTTTTTCGAAAAAGTTCGAAAAAAAGACAGGTTAAAATGTCTAATTGTGATTTGCTGGGTTTATGGATCTTTTTGACATTCTAATTACATACATAGACATAACTTTTAATCATATCATTTTTTTCTCGAGCCGTACGAGGAGAAAACTTCTTATACGTTTCTAGGGGGGGTACTATTTAACTACATCTATCCCAATGAGCCGTTTATCGAATCGTTGCAATTGATGTTCGATCCCGAAGAGAGGGAAGAGATCTTCGAAAAGTGGGTTTTTATGATCCGATAAATAATCAAACCTATTTAAATGTTCCCGCTATTCTCTATTTCCTTGAAAAAGGAGCTCAACCCACAGGAACTGTTCATGATATTTTAAAGAAGGCGGGGGTTTTTACGGAACTTAGTCTTAATCAAACAACATTCAATTAATGAAATACAAAGAAGAGGGTGTGGATGACTCATATCTAGCTTTGCATAAATTTTTCTTTCTTATTTCCTCCCCCCTCTTTTGTTCTATTCATACTTTTTTATTTATTATTCGTATTTCTTATTGCTTTGCTACTATAAGAATATAGCTGCTATAGAATACCGTGTTCTATACCAACAAAACCAGAATTTATTGAGCTAATTTTATTGATATAAAATATAGAGAAAAAAGATCAATTGAATAAATGAAGTAATTGCATTTAAAAAAATAACATAAAATAAGATAAAAAAACAGATAAAATAACATACAGATAAAATAACATATAAAAATATAAAATATTAATAAAATATTAATAATAATAATAAATAATTTAATATTTAATAATAATGAATAATAAAAATGAATAATAAAATAATAATAAAAAAAAAAAAAAAAAATTGACTTAATTCTTTTTTTATTGTATTTCTTTATAGTCTTTTTTATATTTTTTATTCTTTTCTCAACATTTCTATTCAAAATTTACAATCATATTGACAACAGTGTATCGAACAAATATAATTCGATCGTAGATAAATAGATCTATTTATCCCCGCCCACAAGTTTGGCACTTCACTTCATTCAAATAATGGGTTCTTTGAATTTGTTGTGATACAAGAAGTTTTTTTATTTTGTAATTGTATTGAAACAAAAAAAGGATAACAATGGAATGAATAAGACAGGAGGCGGTCCACAAATTTGCACTTATTCTATTTCTATGTTTTCATCTAAGAATTTCGTCTATTCTATTTTTCGTCTATTTTTATTTTATTCAAATTTGTGCTAATTTCGTGTTTTGATTGCCTCGTGGAATTCAATTTTTTTTATTCCGATTGTATCTACGTATTATAATTTTTTTATAATTTTTTCGGGTTGCTAACTCAACGGTAGAGTACTCGGCTTTTAAGTGCGACTAGCATCTTTTACACATTT